CAATGTGAAATATTCATACAAATAAAAATGTGGGAGAGATGAAGAAGATGCAGGTTCCTTTATCTGATTGGCTAGTCAAGCATGAGCTAATTCATAGATCTTTAGGCTTTGATTGCCGAGGGATAGAGACTTTACAAATAAAAACCGAGGATTGGGATTCCATTGCTGTCATTTCATATGTATATGGTTACAATTATTTACGCTCCCAGTGTGCCTATGATGTAGCACCAGGCGGATTTTTAGCTAGTGTGTATCACCTTACGAAAATACGGTATGGTATAGATAAACCAGAAGAGGTATGCATAAAAGTATTTGCTCCCAGGAGTAATCCTCAAACCCCGTCAGTTTTCTGGATTTGGAGAAGTGCTGATTTTCAGGAACGGGAATCTTATGATATGTTGGGAATTTCTTATGAGAATCATCCTCGCCTTAAACGTATCTTGATGCCTGAAAGTTGGATAGGCTGGCCCTTACGTAAAGATTATATTACGCCCAATTTCTATGAAATTCAAGATGCTCATTGATTGATAAAAAACCACTTTTTTACTTATACGACACGATTCCAGATTTCATTTCAATAAAGATATGAAATTTGAAAGAAAAGACAGAAGAGACGAAATGAAGAAATGCAAAATGATAAGAATCGGAGTTTCTTTGTACTGTGTCTGAAATACATCCTTTCTATTCCTATCCTTCCACTCTTTGATTGAATCCTTTTAGCTAATTTTTTTTAGCTATTAGATTTGAGATATATACGAAAATTTCACATACTTTTGGAATAAGAAAAGTATGAAAAGAGAGGAAAAAAATACAAATGAAAAAGAAAGTAAAGAATATCTATCCCGATCCGTCTCAATGAATTAATTTCATTTGTATGAGGTATGAATATCTATCCGATACATTATTCACGTGTCAGGAACCAGATTTGAACTGGTGACACGAGGATTTTCAGTCCTCTGCTCTACCAACTGAGCTATCCCGACCATTTCCCGTGCATCATCCTAGCAGAGTACTTATATATATGTCAATGAAAAAAAACTAAAAAATAAAATCTTAACAAATTGGACCTAGCCCCTGAATTTCTTAGATCTTCCAAAAGAAGACTTTTTTTGTAAATGTAAGGAAAAATATATGGACTATGAATGATTCAATAACGGAGATTCCTTGAACATATATGTTCATATCGTACTATACAAAACAAATGAGATTGGATTGGAAGAAGATACGAGTATTTCTATTCGGATCCATTTGTGAAAGAACAGAGTGAATGAAATGAGAAAGATATTTCATTTTGTTTAAACTGAGCCACTGATGAAAAAAAAAAAGAAAGAGGATGAGGATAAATAAAGAGCGAGGAAGTAAAATGGGCTTTTTATTGGGGATAGAGGGACTTGAACCCTCACGATTTAAAAATTCGACGGATTTTCCTATTACTATAAATTTCATTGTTGTCGGTATTGACATGTAAAATGGGACTCTCTCTTTATTCTCGTCCGATTCATCTTCAAAAGATCTATCAAACTCTGGAATGAATCATTTTATCACTGAATATTCGAATTCGATTCTTTTTTCAACTTCAATTTTTCATAGATTTTTTGATCTCTATGATTCTAATTAATAGAGGATTTCTATAGGTCCTTATCTCATACTATTACTCATATTAAGAGTAATATAAATAAGAAATAAAGAATATAGAAAATCATATAGAAATATTATTCTATTATTAGATTCTAGAATAATTAGAATAATAGAATGAAGAAATATATAGATTCTTAATCTAATTCTTAAGATAATAGAATATATATAGATTTCTAGAATCTATATTCTTATTAGAATATTTCTATTTTCATATTTTTCATATATAGAGATACAGAATATAATTCAATATCAGATTTGGGTTGTGATTAATCGTTTGCTATGTCAGTATGTATACGTACGTATTAGGCGCATATAAGGTTATCCTTTCTGTCATTTCGATAGAAGGTTTTTAGCTACTAACGTAACGTAGTCAATTTCATTCGTTAGAACAGCTTCCATTGAGTCTCTGCACCTATCCCTTTTTATTCTCATTTTCCATCATTTTTTCTCTCAAAAAAGAGATTTGGCTCAGGATTGCCCATTTTTAGTTCCAGGGTTTCTCTGAATTTGGAAGTTACCACTTAGCAGGTTTCCATACCAAGGCTCAATCCAATCAAGTCCGTAGCGTCTACCAATTTCGCCATATCCCCCTTTCCTTTGAGACAAGAATCCAGTTGTAATTCTTTCATTTATCTTGGCACTATTGAATTCATTAGGTAATGATTTCTATATCGAAAAAGTGTATGCTGCTATTTTATTTTTTTGCCCACCCTCTATTCTATCATTTCATCTCAACCCTATTTGTTTCAATACGAAATGATTCTATCATTGATGTATCCGCAATTCAATACGGATAGATATATCCCACATATATATATATGCCTTTACTCCTCCTTCATTTTTACAGTAAGGTTTGTTATAGTGTAACGGTCGATATTCATTCTTTTTTTTTTCATTTCGAATTCTAATTTAATTGATATATTGATATTTTCTTTTCATATATATATGAATATATATGAATATATATGAATATGGAATTGAATTTCTATTTAGATATCTAATTTATCTAGATCTAAATAGTTTTCTTTTCTATTTTTTAAATAGAATAGAAAATATATAACTAAAATATATAACTAATAACTAAGATCCGATAGTTTACTGTATTCCTATACACTATTGCTCTTATATCCGCCCGCTTAGCTCAGAGGTTAGAGCATCGCATTTGTAATGCGATGGTCATCGGTTCGATTCCGATAGCCGGCTCTTTTTCTTTATCGATTTTTTTCTTTCCATGATTGAAAATCTCTACTCTCGCTTTCTCTAAATGTCGGGTCACCAATCTATTATGTCATGTTAACTTGCAGCTATAGCTATGAATAAAAAAGTTGACTAGAACAATTAGATCTCTACAGAAGAAATTGGAAAACGTAACCTTCGCTTGAATTTCCTATATATACAAAAAATCCGAATATTGATAAGATTTATTTGATTCTGTTTTGTAGGACTTTAGTAAATTTAGTTTTGCTTTGCTAATCCTTTAGTTCAGTCTGAATTTATATCTTTTTGTCAAAGAAAAGTGAATCAAAAAGGAGCCTTTATATGTCTCGTTACCGAGGACCTCGTTTCAAAAAAATACGCCGGCTGGGGGCTTTACCGGGACTAACTAGTAAAAGACCCAGATCCAGAAGTGATCTTCAAACCCAATTGCGTTCTGGAAAAAGATCACAATATCGTATTCGTTTAGAAGAGAAACAGAAATTGCGTTTTCATTATGGTCTGACAGAGCGACAATTACTTAAATATGTGCATATTGCTGGAAAAGCCAAAGGGTCAACAGGCCAGGTTTTACTACAACTACTCGAGATGCGTTTGGATAACATCCTTTTTCGATTAGGTATGGCTTCGACCATTCCTGGAGCCAGACAATTAGTTAACCATAGACACATTTTAGTTAATGGTCGTATAGTGGATATACCAAGTTATCGTTGCAAACCCCGAGATATTATTACTACGAAGGATAAAGAAAGATCGAAAGCTCTGATTCAAAATTATCTTGTTTCATCCCCCCACGGGGAATTGCCAAACCATTTGACTATTGACTCCTTACAATATAAAGGATTTGTAAATCAAATAATAGATAGTAAATGGATCGGTCTGAAAATAAATGAGTTGTTGGTCGTAGAATATTATTCCCGTCAGACTTGATTCTAACGAAAATAAAAAAGCAAGGTTCATACCAATTTTGACTCCTTTCGCTGAAGTAAATAGAGTACCCTGTGCCCTGTCTCATTCACGTATCAAAAAAGGATCGGCAATAGGATTCTTTTTCTTTTTTTCTTATTTTCAATATCAATACGATATTTCTATTTGTATTTTACCTATCACAGGGATGAATTAGGGCTAGAGAATCTCTATTAAATAAGGAAATTTAAAAAATTTAAATAAGGGTCTTACCGTTAGAATAATGATATCAATTTTGATTTGATACATTGTAGTCGGTAACGTTGATGAATGAAAAGAAACGGAGAGAGAGGGATTCGAACCCTCGGTAAACAAAAGTCTACATAGCAGTTCCAATGCTACGCCTTGAACCACTCGGCCATCTCTCCTACAGAATGTTATTCTTGACCAAAACCCGAATGAATAGCGAGTCCTTCATCTTAATTGTAGTACATGTATAACCGCCCGATGGTTCTATAATAAGAAATTTCTTTTCCAATTTCATATTTATCAACAACAACTTCTTTCATCAGCTAACCCATGGAATTCATGAATCATCCGATGAATCTTTCTATTTCAATTGTATGGTGTGTCACATACACGTTATGCAAACAAAAAGGATGTTTATTTGAATTTGATTTTATCATGGAATGATTATTCCATTCTTTTTTGGATCATAACCAAATCAAAACTTCTCGAGTTATCAAAATCCATAGGAAACTTGGTTATTCAACTTAGATGAAATAGTAATAGTCATTGGTATACTACGAAACTGGAATGAAATCTAATCTGATTCAAATATTTCATTTCATCTTTGTCCAAAAGGGGGACACCGCCTTTTTTCCAATTAGTCTGTTTTTATGTTATTTTGTACTGTACAATTCCTTTTTTTGTGGGATCGTTTTCCCCGAAGGGGGATGAGAAGAATTATAGAATGAATTGCTAATTATGCCTAGATCTCGAATAAATGGAAATTTTATTGATAAGACCTCTTCGATTGTAGCCAATATCTTATTACGAATAATTCCGACAACTTCCGGAGAAAAAAAGGCATTTACCTATTACAGAGATGGTGCGATTTGATTTTTTCTTGTTTTTTTACCCCTCAGTTTTACGAGAAAAAGAACGTAGTTAGGAATAGAAAAAAAAACAAATTAGTAAAAGAAACCTACGCTTGGTGAAGGTGAAGTTTAGAGATAGAT